AATAACCAACCCGCAATAAATAGGGAAGGTATAGTAATGCTATGAATGACCCAGTATCGGATACTGGTAATAATATCAGCAAAAGAACGTTCTCCCGTGCTTCCAGACATGCTGAACTCCAAAAATCTTGTACAGTTAAAGGGGGATCGATTCTGTGAAAGATAGTATCAGTAAATGGAAACTCACTGATCTTTCATCTTTGTGAGATCGTCAATATCGTACCGAGGGCATCTTTAGAATATACCGAATCAGTATAGCTATCCTTCTTCTGACACAGCAACGAAATAAAAATTCAATCAATATCTAAAAGAATCGGGACATAATCACTTTCCCCCTTTCTTATTCCTTATATGGATGCAGAACTATGTGTCATTCGATATCAAATTCCAAAAATTCCTGTAGTATAGGATTCCCTTCCATTACTATTGGGCTAGATCAAGGATCTATTAAATAAAGTGCAAATTCGACTAGTTGGATTCTAATAAGACAGGAAATATATTATTATAGTCTCAGAATTCAATTAGATACGAAATAGAGAAACCCCTTCTTAATGGTTGTAGAATAATTCTTAATGGTTGTAGAATAAAGGGGTTTCTTCGAATCCTTTAATTTCAAAGAAATTGGTTTCTAGTACAATAACAATAGTAGATAATATGCCATGAAAGAGAAAGAAACAGAACAAACAATATTCGTAAGACAATCGTTGTTATATTAGACATTGTTGAATTTTAGCTAAAGGTTCCTCTTGAGCTATCTAAAAAGATGGGGCTACCTAAGAGGGAAAACTTAATGTAGAACCAATCCAATAAAGTAAAAGACAATGGAATGACCAGTCTAAAAAATTTAAAAGAATTGAACCGAAATAAAAGTTTTATTTAGATTTTTTTTTCTACGAGTGATCATGCAATACTCTCGAGTTAAAGTAAAATCAAAGGAATTTTTGTTATAAGGTCCTTCGTTCCAAAATCGAAAAAGGAATCAATACAATTGAAAATAAAAATGATTTGAAAATTTTATTTATTTCATAGGGATTCACAGAGAGTTTCATTGGTTCTTGTTTGACGACAAAATTATTATTACTATTACTTTATACTTTACTCAAGAGTTACTCAATACATCTGTTGATTTGAAATCATAGGATCGGTAGATATCATAGATAATAAATTCATTTTTTACTTATGTAACTTGATCTTTGTTAGTATCATTTATAATGAAAATGAATAATGATTGAAAAATAAAAAACTTTCAATTCCATTGAGACTGATTCTGTCAATTGGGCTTTTTTCTTATACTCGTATCTATAAAAATCGAAAATTAGGTAAGTGTTTCATAAACATATGTATAAATAAAAGGTATCTCGGTTAGCTTTTTCATGCTTACTATAACTAGTTATTTCGGTTTTCTACTGGCGGCTTTAACTATAACTTCAGTTCTATTTATTGGTCTGAACAAGATACGACTTATTTGAAATTGATTGAATGAACAATTCATAGAAATACATGTTTTTGTGAAAGTCTGAGTTATAGTTACTTCTTATGTCAATTTTTAATTCTTGGTTTTTGTTATTGAGATTCATGGGCGATTTGGATTACTATTCATTTTTAGAGATAGATATTACCTACCCTTTTTTCCTCTTTCAAACAAGTTGAAATGATTGAAGTTTTACTATTTGGAATCGTGTTAGGTCTAATTCCTATTACTTTGGCTGGATTATTCGTAACTGCATATTTGCAATACAGGCGCGGAGATCAGTTGGAACTTTGATTAAGTAACATCTCTTTTTTTTTTGACCTCCTGCGGATTAAAGAGAAGGAGGAGGTCAAATTCAGATTGTTTTTCAAGTCAAAAAAGTTATTTCGTTGTAATTCTACCTAAGAAGAAAGAAATCACGCTCTGTAGGATTTGAACCTACGACATCGGGTTTTGGAGACCCACGTTCTACCGAACTGAACTAAGAGCGCTTTCTTATCACAATAGACAAGATCATAAAGAAAAGGATTTCCCCAATGGATCTTGCATGCATATAGTATCATAAAATCAAGGATTGTGTATGTCCAATTCTCTTGAATCATTAGTGCTGTTTTTCCTTCGTTAATGCTCATAGGATAAAAAAGAGGTAGGGATGACAGGATTTGAACCCGTGACATTTTGTACCCAAAACAAACGCGCTACCAAGCTGCGCTACATCCCTTTCATTTCAATTGTCCTACAGTGTCATTGTAGAGAATCCACGTCCTGTTTTCCACATCGTTATTTCCTACATGGATATAGGAATTCTCTTGCCATTTATTCTTTTTTTTTCTCATGGCTCATATAACATATAATAAATAAAAAAATTATATACATTATAGACATAGTAAACCCAACATATAAATAAATCTTTATCGGCAATGCTCCGAAAGAGGGAAACGCCCTTTTCTCTGTTGTAAGGAAAGGAAAATCTCATCTACTGGGTTATTTTATATATCTATTTTAGTTAAGAATTTCGCGTACAAATACAAGCGATCCTTAACTACATATGCATATGATCATATATGTATTACAAAAAAAAGGAGGCTTTTCAATGCGAAATCTAAAAACATATCTTTCTGTGGCACCTGTGCTAAGTACTCTATGGTTTGGGTCTTTAGCAGGTTTATTGATAGAGATCAATCGTTTATTCCCGGATGCGTTGACATTCCCATTTTTTTCATTCTAGTTATTGACATAGGAAGGGCTTAAAAAGATTAGAGATACGCTAAATTCTCTCTGACGAATCCCTCTCCCTTTCTCTTCCTTTCTTTGTTTTGCTCTTTTGTCATTTTTTTGAGGATTAAAGAAAAAAAAAGTGGGTTCAACCGCATCGAAATTTGGGCTCAGGCTCGAATTAATTTAATATTATTATATTAATATATTAAAATCATAGAGGGCAACAAAATTATACAAGATACTTAAATGAAATACTATTACTATACTACTATAACCGAGATTCTATCTAAATAATTAATAGTTAAAAATCATTGTATTACTTATTTTTCTTTTTTCTCTAGTGATTGTAACAAAATCTTTCATAATAGGATTTCAGGTCAGCAACTTCTTTTTTTTTTTTTCGGATCGAAAATGAAAAAAAAAAGAATTGAGTGAATCCAAAATTCAAAGGAGGTTAGGTTCATGGCGAAGGGTAAAGATGTCAGAATAACAGTTATTTTGGAATGTAACAGTTGTCGAAAGGATAGTAATAAGGAATCACCAGGCATTTCCAGATATATTACTCAAAAGAATCGACACAATACGCCTAGTCGACTGGAATTGAGAAAATTCTGTCCCTATTGTTACAAACATACGATTCATGGGGAGATAAAGAAATAGATCAAAGAAAACCGCGTGTACCTTCCCTTCAGGATTCAAGAAAGGGGAACAAATTTTGAAAAATTACATATAAACATATAATTATAAAATAAACAAATAAACCAATCAACTCCTATTTCCGTCAAATCCAAAATGAGAATTAAGAAATAGGATTTTAGAGATAAGGAATAAACCATGGAAAAATCCAAGCTTTTTCTTAAACCCAAGCGATCTTTTCGTAGGCGTTTGCCCCCAATTGGACCGGGGGATCGAATTGATTATAGAAACATAAGTTTAATTAGTCGATTTATTAGTGAGCAAGGAAAAATATTATCTAGACGAGTGAATAGATTGACTTTGAAACAACAACGATTAATTACTATTGCTATAAAACAAGCTCGTACTTTATCTTCGTTACCTTTTCTTCGTAATGAAGAATCTGCGAATAGAACTAAGTATACTCCTAGAACTACGGGTACTCGAACCAGAAAGAAATAGGTCTATTTCTCAATTGATTGAATCAAAATTCAAAAATGAAGAAGAAACCTTTTTTTATGGAAACGCATTCAGTTATTTTGACTACTTTATAATAATCCTATTTCTTTTTACTCTCCCTTCCCGGAGTTCATTCTCCGGGGGACCTCCCTTTAAAGCATTCCGATGAATTCCCCCAATCAATCTCCTTATTTAATGATCTCATTGGAAATTGTATAAAGACAATTTTTATTTGATATGGCTAGTTGTGCAAGAATTTTACGATTAAGAAGCAACCGTCTCTTGTACAGATTATTTATGGATCTACTATAACTATAGGATACCCCCTTCTCGCGAATTACTGCATTTATTCGAGTGATCCACAGACGACGAAAATTTATCTTTTGGCTTCCCCTATCCCGATGAGAAGAAGCCAAAGCTCGAATTCTTTGTTGAATAGCAGTTCGCATAAGTCTTGAATGGGACCCTCGAAAGGTTGATACACATAAACGCGTTTTTGTTCTACGTCTACGAGCTATATACCCTCGTCTAGTTCTGGTCATTGAAGCAAAATAAACTTTGATGAATAACTTAATTTATTTTTTCTTTCAGTCATCCCTCTCGCCTTTCCTAGTCTATTAATAACAAAACGGATTCTTCCGATGTATAAAATACAAATTCCAATGGCTTTTGCTGCTCTGACCTTCCCAACCACGATTTTTTTTTACGGGCATTTCACCTCGAAATAAGAAATTGTATTGATACTAGGTATCCAAAAATATTCAATTTAAAATTGAGTATAAATTAAATAGAGTATTGTATTAAAGTCGAAATACCTAGTAAAGGGAAATTTCTAAAAAAATAGTGGGTTCCTTCGTTTCTATGGTTACTTCGTAAACGGTGAGGTCCTCTCTATACACCGGAGCTCCTTCCCCATTCAATCAATGTTATTAGTAACTTGTACAGTTCACATTCTTTGACTCTACCCATGAATTATTCAATAATAGATCTTTTCACAATGAGATCTACTCATACAGTAACGGCATTTAATTATGAAAGTTGGCTAGGTAGCTGACCCTGTTAGTCCGTTCTTGCAAGAGTGAGAGCATAATTTTTCTGCTTCCTAAATACCAATTCCCCCGCTTAATGGACAACCATTTGCTACCACTGGGAGTTGCTTATCATCTACAATTAAGGTGATTGGATTTGCACCAATAGAAACCATAAATTTCATACACAATGTAGGTCTTTTGTTAGATAGTGAATGGAAAAATTCCATCCTATTCATTGGTACTGGTCATTGATACTGGAAAAAGCGTTTTCTTTCTTTTGTTCCAGCTTATCTTATGATTTGAACGAGTCGCACATACACCCTAGTACATGTTCCTCGACGCTGAGGACATCCCCGAAGAGCGGGGGATTTTGTGACATTTTTGATTGGCTGTCTTGTGTTTCTAATAAGTTGTTTAATAGTTGGCATGCTGAATCATATACAAAATGGGCTGGTTTAGATCGATCCTAACCGGATGATTATGTTTTTTTTCTTCTAGTATTAAATAGAAAAAAAAAAACATAATCATCCGGTTAGGAATTGAACCTACCAACTATCCTTATCCCCTCCTAGTAACCCTCCCCCCAAAAATCGATTTATGAAATTAGAACTCGAAATCCTTGAATTAAACTCATCAATAAAAAGTAATAACGATATTTTTTATACCCTTTTTTTTAGTTCGGATGGAGCGGGATAATAATTTCTCATTCCGAATCTGTAAACGAACAAGATAAGAGATCAACAATATGATCGATGTCTTTAGGATCCTCGAATGGAATGGAAGTAGACCGACATTTCTATTGGGGCGTTGGCTCTGTTTCCTTGGTTCTAAGATGCTAACGTATTTTGTTTCATGAGTGCGAATCTTAGAGGACAATGTAAATCTGGGGTGTAAATTCGGTGGTGGGGTAAATTTTACTTAACTCCCCGGTATTTTAGCCGGTATTTAGGACTGATTCTGCTATAAGATCTATAATTCCATACTCTTTGGCTTCGCTTGCGTCCATAAAAGTATCTCTTTCCAGGTCGGCGGCTATAACCCAGTGGGGTTGTTGTGTTCGTACGGAATATATTTTTACGATTCTGTCGCGAAACTCTGAAATAGCCCTCGATTCTAGCGTATATCCTGGTATTTCTTGCTGAAAAAAGGTACCAGCAGGTTGGTGCATCATTACCCTGATGATATAACATAATGAAAGGTCCCTCTATCTTCTATCGGGTAAAGGAAAGAGCTAAAGAATAAGAAGAAGCGGAGTATATATATAATAGAAGCAAACGACAATCCAATATAGATAAAATTCAACAACCGTACAGGCAATTTTTGGGCATTGCATACGGCTCCACAATGGGATTTTTTTTCCCTTCCACGGGAAAAAAAGATCTATTGGATCCAGAAATTATCCGCCCATTTAACATCCTTGCTTTTGGGAGAGTGAAAAAGGAGTATGATGATTCCGTTGCTTCCGTGCTTTGGTTATTTGGGAATTTAACTCATATGAGATCGAGCAATCCCAAAGTTTCTTTTTTTTTTTTAGTACTCTTCAATAACATAAATTTGGCAAAATCATTTGTCGCGTAAAACCAAAAATATTTGCGACACTAAAATGAATTGCTGAGAGATATTCAGAGGTATTCCTTGATCGGAAAGATATTTTGTCTAAGCCAGCTCCCCCGATACACAATCTCACGTTATGAAAAACCATATGGGTATGTTCATACCGAATTGGAATGCCATGCTATTGTTACTCAGTAGTCTTATTCATTTTACCCGGCTAAGGCATATAGTCTTCATTACTTTCTTATGTCATTTATAACTTTACTTTTTTATTTCATTTCTAAAAAAGCTTTCTCTCAACCTCTCAACTAAGGTTAAAGATACATTGGCGCCAAGCGCGAAGGAATGCTAAGCGTTTGGTAATTTCGCCTCCGACCAGAACGAAAGATGCCATTGAAGCGGCGACTCCCATACATACTGTATTTACATCTGGTATCACAAGTTGCATCATATCATAAATGCCTACTCCGGGTACTATCCACCCGCCAGGTGAGTTTATAAATAACCATTGCTCTAAGTCCTTATCCTCTATATTGAGAAATAGCATGAGCCCCATAACTTGATTTGCTAGTTCGTCCTCTATGGAGTCTCCTAAAAAAAGTAATCTTTCTCGATGAAGTCGGTTGATTAGGATAAAATTTTATCCCTTTTAGGAACCATACGCGCACTTTTGAATGCATATGGTTCATAAAAAAAAATGGCAAAGCAAAGAAAGAATCAAAGTAAAGTATAGGTCCTCTTTTTTTTTTTTTAGAAATACTTTCATACCTCCTAGAAACTTTTCGAATTAAACTCTCATTGATGTATGGTGTTTTATCTAAAAATTCCGATGTAAATTTCTTGTTCCTGAATGGGCCTCTTCAAATTTTTTAGGCTTATGTTCTACTCCGGGTAAAGATATATGATAAAAGATACAACCGATTTCTATTTGTACATATAGGCCAAATGATTCCAATACCACTTCTTTTTGATACGACTTTTTTCAATTTATATTTCACCAAATAAAATATTCTAAATATTCTGTGTAGTCATCATAAATTAGCAGTTTGAGATCATTTAATCGTTTATATGTTATAAACGTTTCTGATACAAGTGTTAAGCATATCCATATTAAATTAAAACGAACAATTGAGTATTTTCTGAACGGAGCCTGGATACTTCATTTTATTGGTCCAATCAAACTAACCATAAATTATTGTAATTAATAATATTGCTCCCTCAAGAAATTGGGCTAATTACATTTCACGCTACAAATTCTTGATAAGTTCAATTAATTTTTTGGCGAAGCAGGGGTATCTCAATCAGGGGAGAGAACGGGGAAATCCCATATGACCCAATATGTCTAACAAGCCGCACTATAGGTCAACCCAGGTTGCGTCCTCATCTCCCGGAATTCGAAAGGGGACTTTCGGAACACCAACGGGCATCTTTTGACTGTCAAAAGATGACTTCATTCTTTGATGTGGAAACGTAACAATGAATTTATTGTTTTCATCAAATTGAAAAGTTCATAGAGGAAGACGAAATGCATAAAGGAAAAGTTTTACGACTGGGTCGAACTGTTCAAACAAACGACGAACACCTTTCTATGCATTCGCCCATAGAAAATGGGACCAATCCCCCCATTGCGTATTGGTACTTATTGGGTATAGTATAGAATAGATCTGCTTTTCTTTGTTCCGACGAACAGAATTGTTACATTATTACCAACAAAATGGAATAAAATAAATAAGAACTCTTGCTCCGAAATAATCCACTGAAAAGCAGAAGTCTATAGCCTAGTTTTTTCCAATGCGATAAAGTTATATCTTTTTTTTTTTTATTTTTCTTTGATAAAGGGGTATTTTCATGGGTTTGCCTTGGTATCGTGTTCATACCGTCGTATTGAATGATCCCGGTCGGTTGCTTGCTGTCCATATAATGCATACAGCTCTAGTTTCTGGGTGGGCTGGTTCAATGGCTCTATACGAATTAGCCGTTTTTGATCCCTCTGACCCCGTTCTTGATCCAATGTGGAGACAGGGTATGTTTGTTATACCCTTCATGACTCGTTTAGGAATAACCAATTCATGGGGAGGTTGGAGTATCACAGGAGGAACTGTAACAAATCCGGGTATTTGGAGTTACGAGGGTGTGGCCGGGGCGCATATTGTGTTTTCTGGTTTGTGCTTTTTGGCAGCTATCTGGCATTGGGTGTATTGGGATCTAGAAATATTCCGTGATGAACGTACAGGAAAACCTTCTTTGGATTTGCCCAAGATTTTTGGAATTCATTTATTTCTATCAGGGTTAGCTTGCTTTGGGTTTGGTGCATTTCATGTAACGGGCTTGTATGGTCCTGGAATATGGGTGTCCGATCCTTACGGACTAACTGGAAAAGTACAATCTGTAAGTCCTGCGTGGGGCGTAGAAGGTTTTGATCCTTTTGTTCCGGGAGGCATAGCCTCTCATCATATTGCAGCAGGGACATTGGGCATATTAGCAGGCCTATTTCATCTTAGTGTTCGGCCGCCCCAACGCCTATACAAAGGGTTGCGTATGGGTAATATTGAAACTGTTCTTTCCAGTAGTATCGCTGCTGTCTTTTTTGCGGCTTTTGTTGTTGCCGGAACTATGTGGTATGGTTCGGCAACTACCCCCATCGAATTATTCGGTCCCACCCGTTATCAATGGGATCAGGGATACTTCCAGCAAGAAATCTATCGAAGGGTTGGTGCCGGACTAGCTGAAAATCAGAGTTTATCAGAAGCCTGGTCTAAAATTCCTGAAAAATTAGCTTTTTATGATTACATCGGCAATAATCCCGCAAAGGGGGGATTATTCAGAGCGGGCTCAATGGATAACGGGGACGGAATAGCTGTTGGATGGTTAGGGCACCCTATCTTTAGAGATAAAGAGGGGCGTGAGCTTTTTGTACGTCGTATGCCTACTTTTTTTGAAACATTTCCGGTAGTTTTGGTAGATGGAGACGGAATTGTGAGAGCCGATGTTCCTTTTCGAAGGGCGGAATCGAAGTATAGTGTTGAGCAAGTAGGGGTAACTGTTGAGTTCTATGGTGGCGAACTTAACGGAGTCAGTTATAGTGATCCTGCAACTGTGAAAAAATATGCTAGACGCGCTCAATTAGGTGAAATTTTTGAATTAGATCGTGCTACTTTGAAATCTGATGGTGTTTTTCGTAGTAGTCCGAGGGGTTGGTTCACTTTTGGGCATGCTTCGTTTGCTTTGCTCTTCTTTTTCGGACACATTTGGCATGGTGCTAGAACCTTGTTCAGAGATGTTTTTGCGGGGATTGATCCAGATTTGGATGCTCAAGTAGAATTTGGAGCATTCCAAAAACTTGGGGATCCAACTACAAGGAGACAGGTAATCTGATAAACATTGATCTGATATGGTATCTTTCGCTTCTATTGGATTTTTTTTTATTTCACTTTCTACATAGATTACCAGATAAATTTTGCTGGATTTAAATCACCCTTTTCTTTGACTCTTGTCTTTATCTGGGAGATGTTCCCAAATGAACAGGTGTGGAAGCTATAATTGTAAACCACGATCGAATTTATGGAAGCATTGGTTTATACATTCCTCTTAGTCTCGACTCTAGGAATCATTTTTTTCGCTATCTTTTTTCGAGAACCGCCTAAGGTTCCGACTAAAAAATGATTTTTGATTATCTCAATTATAGTTAAAGTATAATGTTACTTTAGAAATACTAATGAATTAGTGCATTAAAGTCAAGTAATGAGCCGCCCAACACGGGCGGCTCATTACTTGACTTCAATTAGTCCCCATGTTCTTCAAATGGATCTCTTAGTTGTTGAGAGGGTTGCCCAAAAGCGGTATATAAGGCGTACCCGGTAAAACTTACAAGTAAACCAGATATAAAGATGGCGACTAGGGTTGCTATTTCCATTATTATAAAATTTCAAGACCACAATGGATCTATGATAAGATCGGTTATTTACAACGGTATGATTTACAAAGTCAATAAAATTCAATCAATGCAATAGGATTTATGGCTACACAAACCGTTGAGAATAATTCGAGATCTGGTCCAAGACCAAGACAGACTGGTCTAGGAAGTTTATTGAAACCGTTGAATTCGGAATATGGTAAAGTAGCGCCCGGATGGGGAACTACCCCGTTGATGGGTGTCGCAATGGCTCTCTTCGCGGTATTCCTATCTATTATTTTGGAGATTTATAACTCTTCCGTTTTACTGGATGGAATTTCAATGAATTAGGTTCATAGGAATTGCGAAGTACTGTCTTTTCAATCCAAAGTGAATCACTTAGGACTAGGATTTTTAGGTCATTCCGGCAGTTTGACCGTGAAATTCCTTTGTTTCGGTATTTCCGGAATATGAGTGTGTGACTTGTTATAATTGATCCTATTGATAGTACAGAGAATGGGTCTGTCATCTTGAGAGAGATGGGTTTTGCCTCGTCGGATATTCATTCTAGTATCTGGAGCACGGAATATATGGAATGAAATAGATCAAGAAAAGAAATATTTAAACTATGATTCATACCTACTATTCAGTCAGACCTCGCGACCGGACTCAAAAAATTTCAAAGATTTATTTTCTAATTTCTAATTATTCTTAAATTTTTTGTTTGCTTATTTTGACCAACGGACAAATGTTTCTATGGATTTAGAGTCATTTCATCTATTCATTGAATAAGTGATGATCAAAAGGTTTTTACTCAGATAACCCTTGGGCTTAGCTTAGGGACTTTATTCAATCATCGTGGTTCTAGTATGAATCTTAGGTTTCAATCGAATCATAGGGTCTCAACAAGAGAATTCCTAGCAATTAGAAACAAAAAGAAATCCACATTATACAAAAAATGAAAATTGAGAGACCGAGAAAATTCAAGAGGCCCGTAATGATCAACATAAAAACGAATGAAATGAGCTGACTTGATATTTTGGCATTGTCATCACTAAAGAAGAGCTTCGGTTTTTTTTGCACTTCGTCGTATTTTCAGAGAAGGTTGGATGGAGTACTAAGAAGAAGTTTCAAATTTCCTATTACATATCCGTTGCAACCAGTATTGGGGTGTTTTTGCTTGAGCTGTACGAGATGAAAGTCTCATATACGGTTCTCAGAGGGGGAGTTCCCTTGGTTTACCTATCTCAATAAAGTATATGATTGGTTCGAAGAGCGTCTCGAAATTCAGGCGATTGCAGATGATATAACTAGTAAATATGTTCCTCCACATGTCAACATATTTTATTGTCTAGGAGGAATTACGCTTACTTGTTTTTTAGTACAAGTAGCTACGGGGTTTGCCATGACTTTTTACTATCGTCCAACCGTTACCGAGGCTTTTACCTCGGTTCAATACATAATGACTGAAGCTAACTTTGGTTGGTTAATCCGATCAGTTCATCGATGGTCAGCAAGTATGATGGTCCTAATGATGATCCTGCACGTATTTCGTGTCTATCTCACCGGTGGGTTTAAAAAACCCCGCGAATTGACTTGGGTTACAGGTGTGGTTCTGGCTGTATTGACCGCATCTTTTGGTGTAACTGGTTATTCCTTACCTCGGGACCAAATTGGTTATTGGGCAGTCAAAATCGTGACAGGCGTACCCGACGCTATTCCTGTAATCGGATCGCCCCTGGTCGAGTTATTACGTGGAAGTGCTAGTGTGGGTCAATCTACTTTGACTCGTTTTTATAGTTTACACACTTTTGTATTACCTCTTCTTACTGCCGTATTTATGTTAATGCACTTCCTAATGATACGTAAGCAAGGTATTTCTGGCCCTTTATAGAGAAGGCGGATCATAGATATTTGTAATCAATCATCAATCTATCATTGGGGAGAGAAACTATAGTATTCCATTGCTACAAATATGGATTATTGAAAAGAATAAGACATGTGTTTGGATCTTTCCCTTCAACTCCGCAATATTGTATTAGTTATTTGATATGAATAGTTGAAGTGGATTCTACGAAGATAAAATGGATTATGGGAGTGTGTGACTTGAACTATTGATTGGCCCGTGCAGATATATGATTTTATCCGCCACATTGAAATATACAACCAAATGTGTCTCTGTGCCAACCACCGTGCAAACC